GCTAGCGTAGCTTAATATAAAGCATAGCACTGAAGATGCTAAGATGAGTCCTAAGAAACTCCGCGTGCACAAAGGCATGGTCCCGACCTTACTATCAGCTCTAACCCAACTTACACATGCAAGTCTCCGCAGCCCAGTGAATATGCCCTCAATCCCCCTCCCCGGGGACGAGGAGCGGGCATCAGGCACAAACATTAGCCCAAGACGCCTAGCCAAGCCACACCCCCAAGGGAATTCAGCAGTGATAAACATTAAGCCATGAGTGAAAACTTGACTCAGTTAGCGTTAAGAGGGCCGGTAAAACTCGTGCCAGCCACCGCGGTTAGACGAGAGGCCCTAGTTGATATTATAACGGCGTAAAGGGTGGTTAAGGATAATATAAGATAAAGCCAAATGGCCCCTTGGCCGTCATACGCTTCTAGGTGTCCGAGGCCCTATATACGAAAGTAGCTTTAATAAACCCACCTGACCCCACGAAAGCTGAGAAACAAACTGGGATTAGATACCCCACTATGCTCAGCCGTAAACTCAGACATCCAACTACAATTAGATGTCCGCCAGGCTACTACGAGCATTAGCTTAAAACCCAAAGGACCTGACGGTGTCTCAGACCCCCTTAGAGGAGCCTGTTCTAGAACCGATAACCCCCGTTTAACCTCACCACTTCTAGTCACCCCAGCCTATATACCGCCGTCGTCAGCTTACCCTGTGAAGGATATAAAAGTAAGCAAGATGGGCACAGCCCAGAACGTCAGGTCGAGGTGTAGCGTATGAGGTGGGAAGAAATGGGCTACATTTTCTATTTATAGAATATTACGAACATGCACCATGAAACAGTGCTTGAAGGAGGATTTAATAGTAAAAGGGAAATAGAGTGTCCCTTTGAACCCGGCTCTGAGACGCGTACACACCGCCCGTCACTCTCCCCTGTCTAAACGCATCAAGAATACCTAATATATTAGCACTGACAAGGGGAGGCAAGTCGTAACACGGTAAGTGTACCGGAAGGTGCACTTGGATCAAACCCAGGGCGTGGCTGAGTCAGTTAAGCATCTCACTTACACCGAGAAGACATCCATGCAAATTGGATCACCCTGAGCCAAACAGCTAGCTTGACCACCCAATAACTAGACAATGTAAATAAAATAAAATAAGCCCAACACCAAAAACTAAACCATTCTTTTACCTGAGTACGGGAGACGGAAAAGGTCCCACCAAAGCAATAGAAATAGTACCGCAAGGGAAAGCTGAAAGAGAAGTGAAACAACCCATATAAGCACAAAAAAGCAAAGATTAAATCTTGTACCTTTTGCATCATGATTTAGCCAGTACACCCAAGCAAAGAGACCTTTAGTTTGAAACCCCGAAACCAAGTGAGCTACCCCGAGACAGCCTATTAAGGGCCAACCCGTCTCTGTGGCAAAAGAGTGGGAAGAACTCCGGGTAGAAGTGACAGACCTACCGAACCTGGTGATAGCTGGTTGCCTAAGAAATGAATAGAAGTTCAGCCTCGCACTCCTCCAATCAAAACATAAACAAGACTAAGAGAAATACACGAGAGTTAGTTGAAGGGGGTACAGCCCCTTTAACAAAGGACACAACCTTTACAGGAGGATAAAGATCATAATACATAAGACATACTGTTCTAGTGGGCCTAAAAGCAGCCACCTAAACAGAAAGCGTTAAAGCTCAGACAGAAAGAAGTTTATTATCCTGACAAAAAATCTTATTCCCCTAAGTACTATTAGGCCAATCCATGCCTACATGGAAGAGACTATGCTAAAATGAGTAACAAGAAGGCCTGCCCTTCTCCAAGCACAAGTGTAAGCCAAATCGGACCCACCATTGGCAATTAACGAACTCAACCCAAGAGAGCAATGTGAACTACAAAAAAGCCAAGAAAACCACACAATTAAGCCATCGTTACCCCCACACTGGAGTGCCATTAAAGGAAAGACTAAAAGAAAAGGAAGGAACTCGGCAAACGCAAGCCTCGCCTGTTTACCAAAAACATCGCCTCCTGCAACATAACCAAGTATAGGAGGTCCAGCCTGCCCAGTGACCACAAGTTCAACGGCCGCGGTATTTTGACCGTGCAAAGGTAGCGCAATCACTTGTCTTTTAAATAGAGACCTGTATGAATGGCTAAACGAGGGCTTAACTGTCTCCCCTTTCAAGTCAGTGAAATTGATCTACCCGTGCAGAAGCGGGTATAATAATACAAGACGAGAAGACCCTTTGGAGCTTAAGGTACAAAACTCAACCACGTCAAGCAACTTGATAAAAAGCAAAAACCTTGTGGAATATGATATTTTACCTTCGGTTGGGGCGACCACGGAGGAAAGAAAAGCCTCCAAGTGGATCTGGGAAAATTTCCTAAAGCCAAGAGAGACATCTCTAAGCCACAGAACATCTGACCAAACATGATCCGGCAACAAAGCCGATCAACGAACCAAGTTACCCTAGGGATAACAGCGCAATCCTCTCCCAGAGTCCATATCGACGAGGGGGTTTACGACCTCGATGTTGGATCAGGACATCCTAATGGTGCAGCCGCTATTAAGGGTTCGTTTGTTCAACGATTAAAGTCCTACGTGATCTGAGTTCAGACCGGAGCAATCCAGGTCAGTTTCTATCTGTAACGCTACTTTTCCTAGTACGAAAGGATCGGAAAAGAGGGGCCCATACTTAAAGCACGCCCCACCCCTAATTTATGAAGACAAATAAATAAAAGTAAAGGGAGAGCCAAAATCCCAGCCGGCCAAAATAAGGACATACTGGGGTGGCAGAGCATGGTAAATTGCGAAAAGCCTAAGCCCTTTTAGCCAGAGGTTCAAATCCTCTTCCCAGTTTATGTTAAACATCTTAATTACACATATCATCAACCCCCTGGCCTACATTGTCCCGGTACTTCTGGCAGTGGCCTTCCTTACACTAATTGAACGAAAAGTGCTGGGGTATATACAACTGCGAAAAGGACCAAACGTGGTAGGACCCTATGGGGTGCTACAACCCATCGCCGATGGTGTGAAACTTTTCATTAAAGAACCCGTTCGCCCGTCCACATCATCTCCATTTCTATTCCTAGCCGCCCCAATACTTGCACTAACCCTGGCCATGACCCTATGGGCACCAATGCCTATACCCCACCCAGTGACTGATCTTAATTTAGGAATCTTATTCATCCTGGCCCTGTCAAGCCTTGCGGTGTACTCGATCCTCGGGTCGGGCTGAGCATCTAATTCAAAATATGCATTAATTGGGGCCCTTCGGGCCGTGGCCCAAACAATTTCCTATGAGGTTAGCCTAGGATTAATCCTCCTCTCCGTAATTATTTTTTCAGGGGGGTATACCCTACAGACGTTTAATGTTACCCAAGAAAGCATTTGATTGCTCGTACCCGCCTGGCCCCTAGCTGCAATGTGATATATCTCAACACTAGCCGAGACAAACCGGGCACCATTTGACCTCACAGAAGGGGAGTCAGAACTAGTGTCTGGTTTCAATGTAGAATATGCAGGGGGGCCCTTCGCCCTATTTTTCCTGGCCGAGTACGCTAACATCCTTCTGATAAATACCCTCTCAGCCGTATTATTCCTGGGGGCCTCACATATCCCTAGCATCCCTGAACTTGCAACAATTAACCTCATAACCAAAGCCGCACTCCTCTCCGTCGTGTTCCTATGGGTGCGAGCCTCGTACCCACGATTCCGGTATGACCAACTAATACACCTGGTCTGAAAAAACTTCCTCCCCCTCACACTCGCCTTCGTGCTATGACACACCGCCCTGCCTATTGCACTGGCGGGGCTGCCCCCACAACTGTAACTGGGGAACTGTGCCTGAGCACCCAAGGACCACTTTGATAGAGTGATTTACAGGGGTTAAAATCCCCTCAGTTCCTAGAAAGAAGGGAATTGAACCCATGCTCAAGAGATCAAAACTCTTGGTGCTTCCTTTACACCACTTTCTATGGGCGGGGTCAGCTAATAAAGCTTTCGGGCCCATACCCCGAACATGACGGTTAAAATCCCTCCTCCGCCAATGAACCCATACGTACTTGCAATCCTACTATCCAGCCTAGGACTAGGAACTACTCTAACCTTTGCTAGCTCTCACTGACTCCTGGCTTGAATAGGCCTGGAAATTAATACACTGGCAATCACCCCCCTAATAGCGCAACATCACCACCCCCGCGCGGTAGAAGCAACTACAAAGTACTTCTTAACCCAAGCCACTGCAGCGGCAATAATTCTGTTTGCGAGCACAACAAATGCCTGAACAACAGGGGAATGAAGTATCAACGACCTGTCAAACCCTATCGCCAGCACAATATTCGTAGCCGCTCTGGCACTTAAAATTGGACTCGCACCAGTACATTTCTGAATACCAGAAGTTCTGCAAGGACTAGATCTGCTTACAGGCCTGATCCTATCCACCTGACAAAAGCTTGCCCCATTCGCACTAATCGTCCAAACGGCACAAACCATTGACCCGCTTCTGCTAACACTGTTAGGAGCCGCATCCACATTAGTGGGCGGATGAGGGGGGCTAAACCAAACCCAGCTGCGGAAAATCCTAGCCTATTCTTCAACTGCCCACATAGGGTGGATAATTATTGTAATCCAGTACGCCCCCCAACTCACCCTAATTGCACTAGGAACATATATTATCATAACCTCCGCGGCGTTCCTGACCCTAAAGATGTCACTAACGACCAAAATTGGCACACTCGCAACAACCTGATCGAAAAGCCCCGTGCTAGCATCAACAACTGCCCTAGTCCTACTCTCACTGGGGGGCCTCCCGCCCCTCACAGGATTTATGCCAAAATGAATAATTCTGCAAGAATTAGCAAAACAGGACCTTCCCCTCCTCGCCACAGCCATGGCGCTGACCGCACTAATTAGCCTGTACTTCTACTTACGGCTATGTTACGCAATAACACTGACCGTCTCCCCCAACACAACCAACTCAACTACCCCCTGACGGACCCAAACAACCCAAGTCTCCTTACCCCTGGCTTTATTTATCGTGTCTACCCTAGGATTACTGCCGATTACCCCAGCTATCCTAATACTAACCACCTAGGGACTTAGGATAATATTAGACCAAAAGCCTTCAAAGCTCTAAGTAGAAGTGAAAATCTTCTAGTCCCTGATTAAGGCCTACAAGAGATTAACTTACATCTCCTGATTGCAAATCAGGCGCTTTAATTAAGCTAAGGCCTTACTAGATGGGAAGGCCTCGATCCTACAAACTCTTAGTTAACAGCTAAGCGCTCAAGCCAGCGAGCATCCATCTACTTTTTCCCGCCGCCTGCCTCAGTGAGGCGGGAAAAAGCCCCGGCAGAGTATTAGTCTGCGTCTTCGGATTTGCAATCCAATGTGTTCTTCACCACGGGGCTGATAGGAAGAGGATTTAAACCTCTGTCTTCGGGGCTACAACCCACCGCCTGAGCACTCGGCCACCCTACCTGTGGCAATCACGCGCTGATTCTTCTCTACTAACCACAAAGACATTGGTACCCTTTATCTTGTATTTGGTGCCTGGGCCGGAATAGTAGGAACCGCCTTAAGCCTCCTCATTCGGGCCGAACTAAGCCAACCCGGGTCGCTTCTAGGTGATGACCAAATTTACAATGTAATCGTTACTGCTCACGCCTTCGTAATAATTTTCTTTATAGTAATGCCCATTCTTATTGGAGGGTTTGGAAACTGACTTGTACCACTAATGATTGGAGCCCCTGACATAGCATTCCCACGAATAAATAACATAAGCTTCTGATTACTGCCCCCATCATTCCTGCTGCTACTGGCTTCTTCTGGTGTTGAAGCCGGGGCCGGAACAGGATGAACAGTATACCCACCCCTTGCGGGGAATCTAGCTCACGCAGGAGCGTCAGTAGACCTAACAATTTTCTCCCTCCATTTAGCAGGTATCTCATCAATTCTAGGGGCAATCAATTTCATCACCACAACTATTAATATGAAACCTCCAGCCATCTCCCAATACCAAACACCCCTATTCGTATGATCCGTCCTTGTAACCGCCGTGCTACTTCTCCTCTCATTACCTGTTTTAGCTGCTGGAATTACAATACTCCTAACAGATCGAAACCTCAACACCACATTCTTTGACCCGGCAGGAGGAGGGGACCCAATCCTTTACCAACACTTATTCTGATTCTTTGGACACCCCGAAGTTTATATTCTTATCCTTCCAGGATTTGGAATTATTTCTCACGTTGTAGCCTACTACTCAGGCAAAAAAGAACCATTCGGGTATATGGGAATAGTCTGAGCTATAATGGCCATTGGCCTTCTAGGATTTATTGTGTGAGCCCACCACATGTTTACTGTTGGGATAGACGTAGACACTCGTGCATACTTTACATCTGCAACAATAATTATCGCGATCCCAACAGGTGTAAAAGTATTTAGCTGACTGGCCACACTCCATGGGGGATCAATCAAATGAGAAACACCCCTACTATGGGCCCTCGGGTTCATTTTCCTATTTACAGTTGGTGGACTAACAGGAATTGTCCTATCTAATTCATCACTTGACATTGTCCTTCATGACACTTACTATGTGGTTGCACACTTCCATTACGTACTATCGATGGGTGCTGTATTTGCCATTATAGCAGCCTTTGTACACTGATTCCCCCTGCTAACCGGATATACCCTTCACAGCACTTGAACAAAAATTCACTTCGGTGTTATGTTTATTGGAGTTAATCTTACGTTCTTCCCACAACATTTCCTGGGATTAGCGGGCATGCCACGACGATATTCTGATTACCCAGATGCATATGCCCTGTGAAATACAGTGTCATCCATCGGATCATTAATTTCTCTAGTAGCGGTTATTATGTTCCTATTTATTCTATGAGAAGCCTTTGCCGCCAAACGAGAAGTACTATCTGTAGAACTAACAATAACAAACGTAGAATGACTTCATGGCTGCCCACCTCCTTATCACACGTACGAGGAGCCAGCATTTGTTCAAATTCAATCAAATTAACGAGAAAGGAAGGAATTGAACCCCCATATGCTGGTTTCAAGCCAGCCACATAACCACTCTGTCACTTTCTTCTAAAGACATTAGTAAAATGTAAATTACATCGCCTTGTCAAGGCGAAATTGTAGGTTAGATCCCTGCATGTCTTAAACCCAAAGCTTAATGGCACATCCAACACAACTAGGATTCCAAGACGCGGCATCACCCGTTATAGAAGAACTTCTTCACTTCCACGACCATGCATTAATAATTGTATTCCTAATTAGCACCTTAGTATTATATATTATTGTTGCAATGGTATCCACCAAGCTTACTAACAAATACATTTTAGACTCTCAAGAAATCGAAATTGTATGAACTATTCTACCAGCTGTTATTTTAGTACTAATTGCCTTACCCTCCCTACGCATTCTCTACCTTATAGACGAAATTAATGACCCCCACCTGACAATTAAAGCGATAGGACACCAATGATACTGAAGCTACGAGTATACGGATTATGAAAATCTGGGCTTTGACTCTTATATAGTACCAACCCAAGACCTTACCCCAGGGCAATTCCGACTTCTAGAAACGGACCACCGAATAGTTGTCCCAATAGAATCCCCAATTCGTGTTTTAGTGTCCGCTGAAGACGTACTACACTCCTGAGCCGTTCCGTCCCTAGGTGTAAAAATGGACGCAGTCCCAGGACGACTTAATCAAACCGCTTTTATCGCCTCCCGCCCAGGAGTATTTTATGGACAGTGCTCTGAAATCTGTGGGGCCAACCACAGCTTTATACCTATCGTAGTTGAAGCAGTTCCGCTAGAACACTTTGAAAACTGATCTTCACTAATACTAGAAGACGCCTCGCTAGGAAGCTAAATATTGGACAAAGCATTGGCCTTTTAAGCCAAAGATTGGTGATTCCTAACCACCTCTAGTGAAATGCCACAATTAACCCCCGGCCCTTGATTCGCAATTTTAGTGTTTTCCTGATTAATTTTCTTAACTATTATTCCAACTAAAATCTTAAACCATATTTCACCAAATGAACCAACCCCAGTAAGTGCTGAAAAACACAAAACTGAATCCTGAGACTGACCATGATAGTAAGCTTCTTTGACCAATTTGCAAGCCCGTCATATCTGGGAATTCCATTAATTGCGATCGCAATTGCACTCCCCTGAGTACTCTACCCAACCCCCTCATCTCGATGAATTAATAACCGACTTATTACAATTCAAGGATGATTTATTAATCGATTCACAAATCAACTAATACTGCCACTGAATGTAGAAGGACATAAGTGAGCACTACTACTAGCCTCATTAATAATCTTCTTAATTACAACTAACATGTTAGGCCTACTCCCATACACCTTTACACCTACGACACAATTATCACTCAACATGGGATTTGCCGTCCCATTATGACTCGCTACAGTGATTATCGGGATACGAAATCAACCAACGGTCGCCCTGGGACACCTCCTACCAGAGGGTACTCCCATTCCATTAATCCCTGTACTAATTATTATCGAAACAATTAGCCTATTTATCCGACCACTGGCCCTAGGAGTTCGACTCACAGCCAACCTAACCGCGGGCCACCTGTTAATTCAACTCATCGCCACAGCCGTATTTGTTCTTCTACCAATAATGCCAACAGTAGCAATCTTAACTGCTGCCGTACTCTTTCTACTCACATTATTAGAAGTTGCAGTAGCAATAATCCAAGCCTATGTATTTGTACTTCTTCTAAGCCTTTATTTACAAGAAAACGTCTAATGGCCCACCAAGCACATGCCTATCATATAGTTGACCCAAGCCCATGACCACTAACCGGAGCTATCGCTGCCCTACTAATAACATCCGGTTTAGCAATCTGATTCCACTTTCACTCAACAACACTTATAGCTTTAGGAATAATTCTCCTACTCCTCACCATATACCAATGATGACGTGATATTATCCGAGAGGGGACCTTCCAAGGCCACCATACACCCCCAGTACAAAAAGGGCTACGGTACGGAATAATTCTATTTATCACCTCCGAAGTATTCTTTTTCCTCGGGTTCTTTTGAGCCTTTTACCACTCAAGCTTAGCACCAACACCAGAGCTGGGAGGGTGCTGACCCCCCACAGGAATTACCCCACTAGACCCCTTTGAAGTACCACTCCTCAACACAGCCGTACTCCTGGCATCGGGGGTTACAGTAACATGAGCCCACCACAGCATTATAGAAGGAGAACGAAAACAAGCCATTCAGTCTTTAACCTTAACTATTCTACTAGGATTCTATTTTACTGCACTCCAAGCCATAGAATATTATGAAGCACCCTTCACAATCGCAGACGGAGTCTACGGCTCAACATTCTTCGTGGCCACAGGATTCCATGGATTACACGTCATTATTGGATCTACCTTCTTAGCAGTATGTCTTCTACGTCAAATCCAATACCACTTTACATCTGAACACCATTTTGGCTTTGAAGCCGCTGCCTGATACTGACACTTCGTCGACGTAGTGTGACTATTCCTCTACGTGTCTATCTATTGATGAGGCTCATAATCTTTCTAGTATCAAAGTTAGTACAAGTGACTTCCAATCACACAGTCTTGGTTAAACCCCAAGGAAAGATAATGAATCTGATTATAACCATCTTAATTATTACAATAGCCCTATCCTTAATTCTAGCAATCGTGTCTTTTTGATTACCACAAATAAACCCCGATGCAGAAAAATTATCACCATACGAATGCGGATTTGACCCATTAGGGTCCGCCCGCCTACCATTTTCCCTACGCTTCTTCCTAGTAGCAATCCTGTTTCTCCTCTTTGACCTAGAAATTGCCCTCCTCCTCCCACTACCATGAGGAGACCAACTCCACAACCCCACCGGAACATTCTTCTGAGCCACAACAGTCTTAATTCTACTGACCCTAGGACTAATCTACGAACGAAATCAAGGCGGCTTAAAATGAGCAGAATAGGGGGGTAGTCCAAAATAAGACCTCTGATTTCGGCTCAGAAAATCGTGGTTTAATTCCACGACCCCCTCATGACACCCGTACACTTCAGCTTTAGCTCAGCATTTATTTTAGGTATAATGGGACTAGCATTCCACCGAACCCATCTACTCTCCGCACTCCTATGCTTGGAAGGAATAATACTATCCCTGTTCATTGCACTGGCCTTATGAGCACTACAGTTCGAGTCCACAGGATTCTCAACAGCCCCCATATTGCTCTTGGCCTTCTCTGCTTGTGAAGCAAGCACCGGTCTGGCACTACTAGTTGCTACCGCCCGTACCCACGGCACCGACCGTCTACAAAACCTTAACCTTCTACAATGCTAAAAGTATTAATCCCCACAGTTATGCTATTTCCAACAATTTGACTTACTTCCCCTAAATGGTTATGAACAACCGCAACCGCACATAGCCTCCTGATCGCCCTCATCAGTCTAACATGACTAAAATGAACATCCGAGACCGGATGGGCCTCCTCCAACATATTCATGGCCACGGACCCACTATCAACCCCCCTTCTGGTATTAACATGCTGGTTGCTTCCACTCATGATCCTGGCCAGCCAAAATCACATCAACCCCGAACCAATCAGCCGACAGCGCTCATACATTATACTACTTGCCTCACTGCAAACTTTCTTAATTATAGCATTCGGCGCCACAGAGATCATTATATTTTATATTATGTTTGAAGCCACCCTTATTCCAACCCTTATTATTATCACCCGATGAGGGAACCAAACCGAACGACTTAATGCGGGAACCTACTTCCTATTCTATACGCTGGCGGGGTCCCTTCCACTTCTGGTCGCCCTGCTTCTCCTTCAACAATCTACCGGGACACTATCAATATTAGTACTCCAATACTCGCAACCCTTACAACTCAACTCCTGAGGTCACATAATCTGATGGGCCAGCTGCCTAATCGCATTTTTAGTTAAAATACCATTATATGGCGTTCATCTATGATTACCAAAAGCGCACGTAGAAGCCCCCGTAGCAGGATCTATAGTACTAGCAGCGGTTCTGCTAAAGCTTGGCGGATACGGGATAATACGCTTGATAGTAATGCTGGACCCCCTATCAAAAGAACTGGCTTACCCATTCATCATCTTGGCCCTCTGAGGCATTATTATAACCGGATCAATCTGCCTTCGACAAACAGACCTAAAATCACTAATTGCCTACTCATCTGTAAGTCATATAGGACTGGTGGCAGGGGGGATCCTAATCCAAACCCCATGGGGATTCTCAGGAGCAATCATTTTAATAATTGCCCACGGGCTAGCATCCTCAGCATTATTCTGCCTAGCCAATACAGCGTACGAGCGAACCCATAGTCGAACAATAGTCCTTGCCCGAGGACTACAAGTGATTTTCCCACTAACCGCGGTATGATGATTCATCGCCAACCTAGCCAACCTCGCACTCCCACCACTACCTAACTTAATAGGGGAACTCATGATCATCACAACATTATTCAGCTGATCCCCATGAACAATCCTACTTACCGGACTAGGAACGTTGATTACAGCTGGCTATTCCTTATACATGTTCCTCATGTCACAGCGAGGCCCGACACCAAATCACATCACGGGACTTCAACCATTTCACACCCGAGAACACCTGCTAATGACCTTGCACCTAATTCCCATCCTCCTACTAATGACAAAGCCAGAACTCATGTGAGGGTGATGCTATTGTAAGTATAGTTTAATCAAGATATTAGATTGTGATTCTAAAGATAGGGGCTAGAACCCCCTTACTCACCAAGGAGGAACTGAAATAGTAAGCACTGCTAATCCTTACGCCCCGAGGTTAAAATCCGCGGCTTCCTTGCGCTTTCAAAGGATAACAGTTCATCCGTTGGTCTTAGGAACCAAAAACTCTTGGTGCAAATCCAAGTGGAAGCTAAAATGACACTAATTATACACTCATCACTCCTCCTGATCTTCCTAATCTTAGCCTACCCCCTACTCACCACGCTAAACCCCAACCAACAAGGGTCGAACATGGCAGAAACAACCAAAACTGCCGTTAGCTCCGCATTCTTTATTAGCCTTTTACCACTTATGATCTTCCTTAATCTAAAAACAGAGGGCATCATTACAAATTGACAGTGAATAAATACCCAAACGTTTGACGTAAATATCAGCTTCAAATTTGACCATTACTCCCTCATCTTCGTCCCCATTGCCCTATACGTTACCTGATCAATTCTAGAATTTGCACTATGGTATATGCACTCCGACCCCAACATTGACCGATTCTTTAAATACCTACTCACATTCTTAGTAGCTATAATTATTTTAGTTACGGCTAATAATATATTTCAATTATTTATTGGCTGAGAAGGAGTGGGAATCATATCCTTTTTACTCATCGGGTGATGACACGGGCGGGCAGACGCCAACACGGCGGCCCTCCAAGCCGTCATCTACAACCGGGTGGGGGATATTGGATTAATTATAACCATGGCCTGGCTCGCAATAAACCTCAACTCCTGGGAAATTCAACAAATTTTCACCTTGTCAAAAAACTTTGACATAACAGTCCCTCTAATAGGACTTGCTTTGGCGGCAACAGGAAAGTCAGCCCAATTTGGCCTACACCCCTGACTCCCGTCCGCCATAGAGGGCCCTACGCCAGTATCCGCCCTACTCCACTCAAGCACTATAGTTGTAGCAGGAATCTTCCTATTAATTCGCCTTCATCCCCTCATGGAGAACAACCAACTAGTCCTAACAACCTGTCTTTGCCTTGGAGCACTAACCTCCCTATTTACAGCCACCTGCGCCCTAACCCAAAATGATATCAAGAAAATTGTAGCTTTCTCAACATCAAGTCAATTAGGCCTAATGATGGTTACGATTGGACTAAACCAACCACAACTAGCATTCCTCCACATCTGCACCCACGCCTTTTTCAAGGCCATACTATTCCTCTGCTCGGGGTCAATTATCCACAGCCTAAACGACGAGCAGGACATCCGAAAGATAGGGGGCCTATTTAATATTATACCCGCCACCTCAACCTACTTTACAATTGGTAGCCTAGCCCTAACGGGGACCCCATTCCTGGCGGGATTTTTCTCAAAGGACGCAATTATTGAAGCCCTAAACACCTCTTATCTAAACGCCTGAGCCCTAACCCTAACGCTAGTCGCCACATCATTCACCGCGGTATATAGCTTCCGACTGGTGTACTTTGTAGTCATAGGAACCCCACGATTCCTATCCCTACCCCCAATTAATGAGAATAACCCACTGGTGATTAACTCAATTAAACGGCTTGCCTGAGGAAGCATCGTCGCGGGACTTATCATTACACAGAACTTTCCGCCAATGAAAACACCAATTATGACAATGCCAACCACCCTAAAAATGGCAGCCCTCCTGGTAACAGTTGTAGGCCTACTAGTAGCCATAGAACTAGCCAACATGACAAGCAAACAAGTGAAAATTACCCCTATAATTCCTACACACCACTTCTCAAATATGCTGGGGTTCTTCCCTGCAATTACTCACCGGCTCCTTCCGAAACTCAAACTTACCCTAGGACAATCAGCCGCCACCCAGCTCGACAAAACATGACTCGAAGCCCTTGGGCCAAAAGGCCTGGCACTAACACAAACAACCATGGCAAAGATCACAAATGATATCTCACGAGGAATAATCAAAACATACTTAACCATCTTCCTCCTCACTCTAGTATTAGCCATTATCCCCGCCCTACTTTAAACTGCACGAAGAGTCCCGCGGCTTAAACCACGAGTGAGCTCTAGCACAACGAGTAGGGTTAAAAGCAATACCCAGGCGCAAATAACCAACATGGCCCCGCCAGACGAGTACATTGCAGCTACACCACTAATATCGCCACGCAAAACAGAAAATTCTTTTAACCCATCCACAACTACCCATGAGCCTTCATATCAGCCCCCTCAAAACGCCCCCGCTGCTAGACCAACCCCAAGTAGATATACTAAGACATAACCCAGCACAGACCGACTACCCCAAGCTTCAGGAAAGGGCTCAGCAGCTAAAGCTGCCGAATAGGCAAAAACTACGAGCATCCCCCCTAGATAGATTAAAAAAAGAACTAATGATAGAAAAGAACCCCCATGGCCAACCAAAACTCCGCACCCGACCCCGGCCGCGACCACTAAACCAAGTGCGGCAAAATAAGGCGTGGGATTAGAAGCAACAGCAACTAAGCCCACAACCAAAGCTATTAGTAACAGAAACATGAAATAGGTCATAATTCTTGCTCAGACTTTAACCGAGACCAATGACTTGAAGAACCACCGTTGTTATTCAACTACAAGAACCATTATGGCAAGCCTACGAAAAACACATCCCCTCATCAAAATCGCTAACGACGCACTGGTTGACCTACCAGCACCATCCAACATTTCAGTATGATGAAACTTTGGATCCCTTCTAGGATTATGCTTAGCTACTCAAATCCTAACCGGCCTATTCCTGGCCATGCATTACACTTCGGATATTTCCACCGCATTCTCATCAGTTACTCACATCTGCCGAGACGTGAATTACGGCTGACTAATTCGCAACGTTCACGCTAACGGGGCATCATTCTTCTTTATCTGCATTTATATGCACATTGCCCGAGGCCTATACTATGGATCTTACCTCTACAAAGAAACCTGAAACATTGGCGTGATTCTCCTGCTATTAGTTATGATGACGGCCTTTGTCGGCTACGTCCTCCCATGAGGTCAAATATCTTTCTGAGGGGCCACAGTAATTACAAATCTTCTATCCGCCGTGCCATACATGGGCGACATACTAGTTCAATGAATTTGAGGCGGGTTCTCAGTAGATAATGCTACACTAACGCGATTCTTTGCATTTCACTTCCTGCTACCATTTGTCATTGCCGCCGCAACCGTCCTGCATCTCCTATTTCTTCACGAAACAGGATCAAATAATCCAATTGGGTTAAACTCAGACGCAGATAAAATCTCTTTTCACCCATACTTCACGTACAAGGACTTACTTGGGTTTGTAGTAATACTCCTAGCCCTTACGCTACTAGCATTATTTTCCCCCAACCTGCTAGGAGACCCAGAAAACTTCACCCCCGCTAACCCCCTGGTCACTCCACCACATATTAAACCGGAGTGATACTTCCTGTTTGCCTACGCCATCCTGCGGTCAATCCCTAACAAACTCGGAGGTGTCCTTGCACTACTATTCTCTATTCTGGTATTAATGGTGGTACCGCTACTGCACACCTCAAAGCAACGGGGATTAACATTCCGCCCAATCACCCAATTCCTATTTTGAACTCTGGTTGCAGACATGATTATCCTAACGTGAATCGGAGGAATACCAGTAGAACACCCTTTTATCATCATCGGACAAATCGCGTCTGTATTATACTTTGCATTATTCCTTGTCTTTATCCCACTAGCAGGGTGATTGGAAAATAAAGCACTAGAATGAGCTTGCCCTAGTAGCTTAGTCTAAAAGCATCGGTCTTGTAATCCGAAGATCGGAGGTTAAATTCCTCCCTAGCGCCCAGAAAAGAGAAGTTTTAACTCTCACCACTGGCTCCCAAAGCCAGAATTCTAAACTAAACTATTTTCTGGGGTAACCACCCCTTATGGTTTAGTACATAATATGCATAATATTACATTAATGTACTAGTACATATATGTATTATCACCATTTTATTATCTTAACCATAAAGCAGGTACTAAATATTAAGGTATGCATAAGCATAATATTAAAACTCACAAATAATTTTATTTTAAATTGAGTAATATATTAATTCCATAAAAATTTGACCTCAAATTTTTCCTTGAAATAAACAACTAAAATCCCAACTAACCATATTAATGTAGTAAGAAACCACCAACTAATTTATATAAAGGTATATCACGCATGATAGAATCAGGGACAATAACTGTGGGGGTTGCACACTGTGAATTATTACTGGCATCTGGTGCCTATTTCAGGAACATATATTGTAGTATCCCACCCTCGGATAAATATACTGGCATTTGATTAAGGGTGTAGTACATATGTCTCGTTACCCACCAAGCCGAGCGTTCTCTTATATACATAACGTATTTTTTCCTTTTTTCATTTCATCTGGCATCTCAGAGTGCAGGCTCAAATGTTATTTAAGGTAGAACATTTTCCTTGTATGTGATAATAAATATTAATTATTGTAAGACATAACCTTAAGAACCACATATTTTTAAGTCAAGTGCATAACATATTCATCTCTTGTTCAGCTTATCCTTATATAGTGCCCCCTTTTTTGGTTTTTGCGCGACAAACCCCCCTACCCCCCTACGCTCAGAGAATCCTGTTATCCTTGTCAAACCCCTAAAACAAGGGGGACTCAAGAACGCGCGGGCCCACAAGTTGAGGTATAAATTGGCATCCACATTATATATATATATATATATATATATGTGCACTAATCTTTATTTATGCATCCGCCAATTGGCCTGAAAGCCTCTATTAAAAATTTACGAAAAGTAATCCGGCACTAAATAT